TAAATACTGATAACTCTCGGATAGAGTATTAGAACGGAAAGATCCATTAGATAATGAACTATTGGTTCTAAACCATCTCTGGCGATGAATCAACAATTCGAAGTGCTTTTCTTGCGTATTCTTGATGAACCAACGTTTATATATAGATGTAGAAGAATTTGTTTGGGAAACAATAAACCCCTTTGACATCTCTTCATCTGCAAAGAATTCTCGACGTGAAAACAAGGGCTGATCTTTGAATAGGGAAAAGAATGGATCCGCAGGGTCCCAAATGAATTGGCTTATTCGAAAAAAGCCTTGTTCTTTGGAAGATCTATCTCGTGTCTGGTACTGCATGGTTCCACTCTGCAAGAACTCCGAATCATTCTCTTGAAGTTCATCCTCTTTATGAGAAATGATCCGTTTGCCCCGAAATGACCCAGTCCAATAGGGAAATCCCAATTCAGTGGGCCTTTCGATACAATCAAATAGATTGCCACAAGGGCGCCATATTCTAGGAGCCCAAACTATGTGATTGAAGAAATCCTCCTCTATCTGTTGCGGATCGAGGGCCCCTTCTTCAAACCCCGATTCGTATTTTTCATATAGAAATCTCTGATCAACGATAGAACAAGATCCCTTTTGCATCATATCTAACTGATTCCTTGGTTCGGACCGAAGAAGTAATGTCACTCGATTCTTATCAAACTGACTGCAATCTTTTTCTGTCCGTGAGGATCCCGCCAGAGCCAGAGCGCCTTCTACTTCTGCTACTTCTAATAGTAATAATAGTAATAGGCCATGAACTAGATCAGAATCATTCTCAACGAATCCATAAGAAGTGATCCAATTCTTTTCATTGGGTCTGGATGAAGACCAAAGATCTTGAGCGACCGATCCGGCAGAACAACTCAAAAGATAAAGAAGTATCGTGAATTTCTTCATGCTCGTTCCAAGTTCGAAGTACCATTTGTACAAATAAGAATCCCCTCCCATACTTGATTTCTTCTTCATATAGATAGATATAGGATCTATGGGGCAATTACTTAGAAGTACATTTTGTGCAACAGCCCTTCCTATCTGATAGAAAAGGATCCCATGATCCTGAACCGATCTTATATGGGATCGAAAATCCCAAGTTTTTCTATGAAGAGCTGATCTAATTGTATTAGTTTCTATAATGGATTTCTTCTGTGTAATACTAATTGATAGGGCCTCGTTGATAAGTGCTACAAGATCTCGCGCATTGGAACCCATGGTTATGGACCCGAATCCGTTAGTATGGAACATCCTCTTTTCCAAGTGAAATCCCCTAGTATATGAAAGAATGAAAAAGTGCTTTCGTTGTTGTGGAAGAAGAAGCCTTCGTATCTTAATGCATGTATTGAATTTTTTCGGAGCTATTAGAGCGGGATCCACTTTTTGGGGAATATGAGTCGAAGCAATAACAAGAATCTTTCCAGTGGAACATCTTTCACAATCCCTGGAGAGATAGTTCTCTAATAGACCGAGGGATAAGTAATTCGACTCATTCACATGCAGATCATGAATGTTTGGAATCCATATTATGCAAGGAGACATTGCTTTTGCTAATTCGAATTGAAGGGTGATATCAATATCAAATTGGTCTCTTTTTGGCGTCATATACATAGTTAGCAGCTTCGTATCAATATCAAGGTCATCCTCACTATCATCAATATTTATATCGTCACTATAATCAATATCATCAATAGGATAACTTTTAGGCTTGTCATCCAGGAACTTGTTCGGAAATACCGTAATGAAAGGAACATAGGAGTTTGTCGCTAGGTATTTGACCAAACAGGATCGTCCAGTTCCTATAGAACCTATCACTAAAATACCTCTAGAAGGGGATAGGGCTAAGCGGAGCGAAAAGGGTTTTCCATGAGGAGATGGGGAATCAAAACTATTAGCCCCGCACGAGGTTTGTGAATAAGCGATTGTCTGATAATGAGCAAGGAATATCCGTCTTTCTGCTAAACAGGATCTATTGAACTCATAATCCTGTTTATGAATGTCAACTAAATATCGTAAGGAAATTGATCCCGGTTGTTCAATCATTTGATAACCAGAGTCATTCTTTGATAAATGATCACTATGAGTCAGATTCAATAGAATTTGATCAATCCTTTTTTCTGTCGTTAAGGTGGAGAACTGAACCAAGAATTCTCTTTCTTCATCATCAATCGAATCACTGTTCGCGACCCATAATTCTATTTTCTCATCAATCCAATCACCGTTCACGTTTTTTCTTTTTCTTATCAATGAATAGATCTCTTTACTTGTACGACTTAGATGTCTCGTATTTCTCGAAAAAAGGATTCGATTGATGGGATTTGGTATGATACTTACAAGATCGATGAGATGGATCTTCCAATATTGATTCTTAGAACGTATTGATTTGACCCCATAAGCAGAACCCCGTATTTCTTCCAGAGAATCTCCTAATTGTTCCAGAACAACTAGAAAGAGATTCTTTAACCAGAAAGAATTCAGTTCA